ATCAAAAGCATTCTATTTCTAAAAGGAATAATAAAAGACTTTTCAAAAATAAACCCGACTCCATTATTTGGATTGGGAGAAATATATGAATTGAACGAAACTAAAAAAAATACGATGATCAATAATCAGATGATTCATCAATCGTCCATTCAAATTCGATCTATAGATTGGACAAATTTTTTACTGACAGAAAAAAAAATGAAAGATCTGACTGATAGAACAAACACAATCAGAAATCAAATAGAAAAAATTACAAAAAACAAGAAAAACTTATTTCTAACTCAAGAACTAAATATTAGTTCTAACAAAACAAGTTATAATGTTAAAATATTAGAATCATCAAAGAATATTTGGCAGGTATTAAAAAGACGACATGCTCGATTAACCCGTAAATCATACTTTTTTATAAAAATTTTCATTGAAAGAATATATATAGATATTTTTCTATGTATCATTAATATTCCAAGGATCAATGCACAACTTTTTCTTGAATCAACAAAAAAAATCATTGATAAATACATTTACAATAATGAAGCAAATCACGAAAGAGTTAATAAAACAAATAAAATAAAAATTCACTTTATTTTTATTTCGACTATAAAAAAATCACTTTCTAATATTAGTAATAAGAATTCAAAAATTTTTTGCGACCTATCCTACTTCTCACAAGCATATGTATTTTACAAATTATCACAAACCCAAGTTATTAACTTGTATAAGTTAAGGTCGGTCCTTCAATATCATGGAACATCTCTTTTTCTTAAGAATGAAATAAAGGATTGTTTTGGAGAACACGGAATATTTGATTCCGAATTAAGACATACAACCTTTTTAAATTCTTTTAATTCTGGAATGAATCAATGGAAAAACTGGTTAAAGGGTAATTATCAATATGATTTATCTCAGATTATATGGACTCTATTAGTACCAGAAAAATGGAGAAATAGAGTCAATCAACACTGTATGGCTCAAAATAAAGATTTAAACAAATGGAATTCATATGAAAAAGACAGGTTAATTCATTACGAAAAAAAAAATGATTTTGAAGCAGACTCATTACTGAATCAAAAATATAATTTAAAAAAACACTATGGATATGATTTTTTATCATATAAATTTATTAATTATGAAGATAAGAAGGACTCATATACTTACGGATCACCATTAAAAGTAAATAATAAAGAAGATATTTTGTATAATTACAACATATATAAATGCAAATTGTTTGATATACCCGGAGGTATCACTATCCATAATTATCTAGGAGAAGAAGATATTATGGATATGGAGAAAATTCCGAATAGAAAATATTTTGATTGGAGAATTCTCAATCTTTTTCTTAGAAATAAGATCGCTATTGAGTACTGGGTCGATATGGATACCGGTACCAACAGTAATAAAAAGACTAAGACTAGGGCTAATAATTATCAAAAAATTCATCAAATTAATAAGAAAGGTCTTTTTTATCTCACAATTTATCAAGATCAAGAAATCAACCCATCCAATCAAAAAAGAACCTTTTTTGATTGGATGGGAATGAATGAAGAAATACTAAACCGTCCTATATCAAATCTGGAACTTTGGTTCTTCCCAGAATTTGTGCTACTTTATAATGCATATAAAATTAAACCGTGGATCATACCAATAAAATTACTTCTTTTAAATTTTAATGGAAATGAAAACGTTAATAAAAATAGCACTAGAAAGAAAAAGGAGGATCTTTTTATATTATCGAATGAAAAAAAATCTCTTGAATTAGAAAATAGAAATCAAGAAGAAAAAGAACTCGAAAACCAAGGGGATCTTGGATCAGTTCTCTCAAACCAAGAAAAAGATCTTGAAGAAGATTATGTGGTATCAGACATAAAAAAACGTAGAACGAAAAAGCAAGACAAGAGTAACACAGAAACAGAGCTTGATTTCTTCCTAAAAAGGTATTTGTATTTTCAATTGAGATGGGATGATTCTTTAAATCAAAGAATGATCAATAATATCAAAGTATATTGTCTCCTGCTTAGACTGATAAATCCAAGAGAAATTGCTATATCCTCTATTCAAAGGGGAGAAATGAGTCTGGATATTCTGATGATGCAGAAGGATTTAACTCTTACAGAATTGATGAAAAAGGGAATATTAATTATTGAACCAGTTCGTCTGTCTGTAAAAAAGGATGGACAATTTCTTATTTATCAAACCATAGGTATTTCATTCGCTCATAAGAATAAGCACAAAATGAATCAAAGATACCAAGAAAAAAGCTATGTTGATAAGAATCCTTTTGATGAATCCATTGCAAGACATCAAAAAACGACTGAAAATAGAGACAAAAATCATTCTGATTTGCTTGTTCCTGAAAATATTTTATCCCCTAAACGTCGTAGAGAATTTCGAATGCTAATTTGTTTCAATTCAAGGAATAAAAATGGTACACATAGAAATCCAGTATTTTTCAAAAATGTAAAAGGATGTGGTCAAGTTTTGGATAAAAGCAAACATCTTGTAAAGTTCTTTCTTTGGCCCAATTATCGATTAGAAGATTTAGCTTGTATGAATCGATATTGGTTTGATACCAATAATGGCAGTCGTTTCAGTATGATAAAGATACATATGTATCCACGGTTGAAAATCAGTTCATAGTTAATTTTTCCTATATATCACGTAACATATCTAGTATATGAAAACGAATAGATACACACATGTATTGTCTTACATTCCATTCTGATACATGATTCTAATTTAATGCCATACATATCAATTATATCTATAAATGAATCAACAGAATCTTCTTATTTTATTTTTTTATTTTGAAGAAATATACCATCCTTTTATATCCCTATCCGAATCAAATTGAAAATTGGATTGATTCGTTTTATTTGATAAAATTAGGAAGAGCATAACGAAATTAAGATCATTGTTTATATCAAAATAACTAGCATTATTATTCCTGATCGGTAAAATTCATATTTTTAAAAAAGAAAAAAAGTGGGGGGGGGAGTTTTCAGTTTATGATAAAAAATGCATTTATTTCAGTTATTTTTCAAGAAAAAAAAGAAGAAAACAAAGGGTCTGCTGAATTTCAAATATTTAGTTTTACCAATAAGATACGAAAACTTACTTCACATTTGGAATTGCACAGAAAAGACTATTTATCTCAGAGAGGTCTACGGAAAATTCTGGGAAAACGTCAACGGCTGCTGTCTTATTTGTCAAAGAAAGATAGAGTGCGTTATAAAAAATTAATTAGTCACTTGGATATTCGGGAGTCAAAAAATCGTTAATTTGAAAATTTGGAATTATTTGATTTATTAGATATTGAATTTTGATGAACTTCTTTTCGTTTTCAGCAATTCATGTAAGAATGAATCTAGGAAAAATTTATGAATATACCAGTTACAGGAAAAGACCTTATGATAGTCAATATGGGACCTCACCACCCATCAATGCATGGTGTTCTTCGTCTCATCCTTACTCTAGATGGTGAAGATGTTATTGATTGTGAACCAATATTGGGTTATTTACACAGAGGAATGGAAAAAATTGCGGAAAACCGAACAATTATACAATATCTGCCTTATGTAACACGTTGGGATTATTTAGCTACTATGTTCACCGAAGCAATAACCGTAAATGGACCAGAACAGTTGGGAAATATTCAAGTACCTAAAAGAGCCAGCTATATCAGAGTAATTATGTTGGAGTTGAGTCGTATAGCTTCTCATCTGTTATGGCTTGGCCCTTTTATGGCAGATATTGGTGCACAGACCCCTTTTTTTTATATTTTCAGAGAAAGAGAATTAGTATATGATCTATTCGAAGCTGCCACCGGTATGAGAATGATGCATAATTTTTTTCGTATCGGAGGCATAGCGGCTGATCTACCTCATGGCTGGATAGATAAATGTTTGGATTTCTGCGATTATTTTTTAACAGGAGTTGTTGAATATCAAAAACTTATTACACGAAATCCTATTTTTTTAGAACGAGTTGAAGGAGTAGGGATTATTGGTGGAGAAGAGGCAATAAATTGGGGTTTATCAGGACCAATGCTACGAGCGTCCGGAATACAATGGGATCTTCGGAAAGTTGATCATTATGAGTCTTATGACGAATTTGATTGGGAAGTCCAGTGGCAAAAAGAAGGAGATTCATTAGCTCGTTATTTAGTCCGAATCAGTGAAATGACAGAATCGATAAAAATCATTCAACAGGCTCTGGAAGGAATTCCGGGAGGTCCCTATGAGAATTTAGAAATCCGATGCTTTGATAGAGAAAGGGATCCAGAATGGAATGATTTTGAATATCGATTCATTAGTAAAAAGACTTCTCCTACTTTTGAATTGCCGAAACAAGAGCTTTATGTGAGAGTCGAAGCCCCAAAGGGAGAATTGGGAATTTTTCTGATAGGGGATCAAAGTGGTTTTCCTTGGAGATGGAAAATTCGCCCACCGGGTTTTATCAATTTGCAAATTCTTCCTCAGTTAGTTAAAAGAATGAAATTGGCCGATATTATGACAATACTAGGTAGCATAGATATCATTATGGGAGAAGTTGATCGTTGAAATGATAATTGATCCAACAGAAGTACAAGATATCAATTCTTTTTCCAGATTGGAATCTTTAAAAGAGGTGTATGGGATCATATGGGTGCTTGTCCCTATTTTGACTCCTGTATTGGGAATCACAATAGGTGTACTAGTAATTGTGTGGTTAGAAAGAGAAATATCTGCGGGGATACAACAACGTATTGGGCCGGAATACGCCGGCCCTTTGGGAATTCTTCAAGCTCTAGCAGATGGAACAAAACTACTTTTCAAAGAGAATCTTTTTCCATCTAGAGGAAATACTCCTTTATTCAGTATTGGACCCCCTATAGCAGTCATACCAATTCTACTAAGTTATTCAGTAATTCCTTTTAGCTATCATCTTGTTTTAGCTGATCTCAATATCGGTATTTTTTTATGGATTGCCATTTCAAGTATTGCTCCTATTGGACTTCTTAT